GGTATACTTTTGTCAAGTGTTAAAATTTTATTTCCTATTTTTTGTTCACCAGTAATGTAAGAACTGTGGAGTTTCTCCAATACTAAAAACTTAAGACAGCTTAGTAACTTAAAAAATAAAAAAGGTCCTAACTAAGTTGAAAAAGAATAAAGAACTAGGAAATACTACGGAGAGTTTGATCCTGGCTCAGGATGAACGCTGGCGGTATGCCTAACACATGCAAGTCGAACGAGAATTAATCCCGGTTAATTCTAGTGGCGGACGGGTGAGTAACACGTGAGAATTCGCCTTTAGGAGGGGGATAACGGATGGAAACATTCGCTAAAACCCCATGTGCCCTCGGGTGAAAAAGAGAAAGTAAGTCATACTGATTTATCTCTGCCTGAAGAGAAGCTCGCGGCTGATTAGCTAGTTGGTAGGGTAAAGGCCTACCAAGGCGACGATCAGTAGCTGGTCTGAGAGGACGATCAGCCACACTGGAACTGAGACACGGTCCAGACTCCTACGGGAGGCAGCAGTGAGGAATTTTCTGCAATGGGCGAAAGCCTGACAGAGCAATACCGCGTGGGGGATGAAGACTTACTGAGTTGTAAACCTCGGTACCCTAAGGAAGAAGATATGACGGTACTTAGGGTGGAAAGCATCGGCTAACTCCGTGCCAGCAGCCGCGGTAAGACGGGGGATGCAAGTGTTATCCGGATTTACTGGGCGTAAAGCGTCTGCAGGTGGTTTCTTAAGTCTACTGTTAAATCTTGAGGCTCAACCTCAAATCTGCAGTAGAAACTAGGAGACTTGAGTATAGTAGGGGTAGAGGGAATTTCCAGTGGAGCGGTGAAATGCGTAGATATTGGAAAGAACACCGATGGCGAAGGCACTCTACTGGGCTATTACTGACACTCAGAGACGAAAGCTAGGGGAGCAAATGGGATTAGATACCCCAGTAGTCCTAGCCGTAAACGATGGATACTCGATGTTGGACGTATCGACCCGTTCAGTATCTTAGCTAACGCGTTAAGTATCCCGCCTGGGGAGTACGCTCGCAAGAGTGAAACTCAAAGGAATTGACGGGGGCCCGCACAAGCGGTGGAGGATGTGGTTTAATTCGATGCAACGCGAAGAACCTTACCAGGGTTTGCTAGAAGTGTTGGTTTTCTGAAAAGGATTCCTTATTCCGCTTCTACAGGTGGTGCATGGCTGTCGTCAGCTCGTGTCGTGAGATGTTGGGTTAAGTCCCGCAACGAGCGCAACCCTTATTTTTAGTTCTATTGTCTAAAAAGACTGCCGGTGACAAACCGGAGGAAGGTGAGGACGACGTCAAGTCATCATGCCCCTTACACCCTGGGCTACACACGTCCTACAATGGGTAAGACAATAAGTTGCAAATTCGCGAGGATAAGCTAATCTTTGAAACTTACTCCAAGTACAGATTGCAGGCTGCAACTCGCCTGCATGAAGGTGGAATCGCTAGTAATCGCTGGTCAGCTACACAGCGGTGAATCCGTTCCCGGGCCTTGTACACACCGCCCGTCACACCATGGAAGCTGGTTGTACCCGAAGTCGTTATCCTAACCGTGAGGAAGGAGATGCCGAAGGTAAAATTAGTGACCGAGGTGAAGTCGTAACAAGGTAGCCGTACCGGAAGGTGCGGCTGGATGACCTCCTTTAACAAGAATAAGATTAAAAACTTATCTGTAGGTCGATTTGGACCTTTATCGGATTTTACTCCGATTTTAATTAAATAAGGTAGGGCTATTAGCTCAGTTGGTTAGAGCACACCCCTGATAAGGGTGAGGTCCCTGGTTCAAGTCCAGGATAGCCCAGCTGGGGGTATAGCTCAGCTGGTAGAGCGCTGCCCTTGCACGGCAGATGTCAGCGGTTCGAGTCCGCTTACCTCCACACTTATAATCTGGCTACATAATTTTTGTCTTTCGATTCAAGAAAGAAAGGGCTTTTGGGGGATACCTTGGCATTCAGAAGCGATGAAGGACGCGATGACCGGCGATACGCTCCGGGGAGCGGGCAAAAAGCTTTGATCCGGAGGTTTCCGAATGAGGCAACTCCATAGAACTTCTTCCCGAATACATAATGAAGAAAGAGCGAACCTGGGGAACTGAAACATCTTAGTACCCAGAGGAAAAAAAAGTAAAAACGATTCCCTTAGTAGCGGCGAGCGAACTGGGACCTGGCCTAAACTAACCTCTTGGTTAGGGTTGTGGGACCGATTAGGGGTTAGCCTGTTAGATAGAGAAATATTTACCATGACGAAATAGTTGAATCCTATACCTAAGAAAGTGATAGTCTTGTAGTCAAAGTTAATTCCCTGTCAATAGTGCTAAGCTTGTTTAAGCACTCCTTCGGCTTCCCGAGTAGCATGGAGCACGTGAAATTCCGTGTGAATCCGCAAGGACCACCTTGCAAGGCTAAATATTACTGAATGACCGATAGTGAACCAGTACCGTGAGGGAAAGGTGAAAAGAACCCCGGGAGGG